ATAATCTTTTATTTTCTTTTGAAAAACGGTAAATAGATTTCTTCTGAGAAATGAGAAGACTATTCCAATTATGATATTCGTGAAGAAAAAATCGCAATAAATGTAAAAAAGGAACATCCTGAATCCAGCATTGAAGAATTTGAACCAAGATTTCCATATGGATGGGATGGGGTATTAGTATATCTGAGACATAATTTAAATGCGATAATTTGTCCTCTAAAAAGGGAAAAATTGAATGAATTGATCGTAAATTATGATATTTTGGTATTTCTTTTTCTTCAAAATAAGATACTAATCTCAATGAGAATGGAATTTCTACAATAATAGCAAAACTTTCTGATATCATTTGAGAATAAAAATGAGAATACAAAAAATTGTTGTGTCCAACGAATCGATTTTGGTTAGAATCATTAACCAAAGAAATCAAAGAATTCTGTTGATAGATTCGAGTAATTAAACGTTTTACAAGTGCTAAACTAGATTTATTGTCATAACCAAAAACTTCCACAGGTTCGTAAAAAATCGAACCATTTAAACCACGATTATGAGCAAGTGCATAAATATACTCCTGAAAGAGTAGCGGATATAGGAAGTGTTGTTGCCGAGGTCTATACTTTTCTAAATATCCTTGTAAGTCTTCCATTGACTTAGATTTTTTCTACTTGACTTGAACCAGAAACGGTAAGCATTTCTTGGGTAATCAAATTATACATAGTGCAATATGGTCAGAACAGGGTATGTATGGAAAAAATATATACCCCGGAAACAGGAAGTCCAATCAACAGATCTTTTTCTTTTCCCCTAGATTTATCTTCTTTATTTTATAATTACTAGAGGTTCAAAAATCTTTTATTTTTGCAACCCTATCGCTCTTTTGACTTTGGAACAGATTCTTTTTGTCAGTATACTGTTTCTTCTACACATTCGTTTCCAATCCATAATAGAGAATAGTTAGGATTTTTTTAAAGAAAAAAAAGAATCAAAGGACCACTCACAGGAGAACCCTTCCCCGCATCAGGCACTAATTTTTTTTTAACGTCTAATTAGATCGGGTAATTATTCAAATTAAGAATAGAAGCTCGTTGCTTTTTTTTACTAGAATTGGAGCCGTAAGGCTCTATCCATTTATTCACTAGACCCAAATGTAAATTTCTTTTGGAGTAAGACAAAAGAAAAAACAATTTTTGAATGATCCGGTAAGGATCAACTCAAAATTCTACTAAAAAAAAAAAATAAGAATATTAAAGAATATAATAAGAAATTCCATTTTCTTCTTATTATTACGACATGCTGTTTTTTCCATCCATTACCTTTCAGGATCAGTCGCGGTTTTATAGACTCTACCAATAGTCTGGACGAATTCGTTGCTTCATCCAAATGTGTAAAAGATCATAGTCGCACTTAAAAGCCGAGTACTCTACCGTTGAGTTAGCAACCCAGATAAATATGATATGTAGATACGATCGAAATAAAAAAAAAATGGAATTGCACTGTACAACTACGTCAAAACATTGAACTAACAAGAAATAGAAAGATTTTATGATCAATTATAAACAGCAAAATAGAAAAACGAGTGGATCGGATTAAAAAACAACAGATTCCCAATAGAAATATCAAAATTTAGAGACCCCACGTTTTCTCAAAATTTTTGATTTTCGTTAAGAAAATACATCTTGTATAACAGTAAATCCGGCAAACCCATCATTTGACTGAAGTAAAGGAAAAACCAATAGAAGTCGGAATAAACAGATCCATTTATCTACGCTCGAATTATATTTGAGCGATACAACATTGTCAATATGAAAACAAATGAAATTACTTAATTAAGTAAATCAAATAATGATTTGTGTTGGATTGGCACAACATAAATAAGAAATTTAGATGAAAAAAAAGAAAATAAAGAAAAGATAGAGAAAAAATGTCGGGTTTATTCAATCAATAAAGATACAATAAGCAAGGTTTGTCCTTTGTTTGTTGGTGGATTCCCACAACAAGAAAAAAGATAAATAAATAAGTATGAATAGACCGAGAAAAGAGCAAATTTTGGGTAAACAATTTCCCAAAATAGATACTAGTTTCTTTTTCTCCTTTTTTTCTTTACAAAGTTTTTTCTTTAAATAATTCTGCCTTCCTTAAAATATCATGAACAGTTCCTGTAGGTTGAGCACCTTTTTCAAGGAAATAACGAATAGCGGGAACGTTTAAATAAGTTTGATTCTGTATCGGATCGTAAAAACCCACTTTTCGAAGATCTTTTCCTTCTCTTCGAGATCGAACATCAATTGCAACGATTCGATAGATCGCTCATTGGGATAGATGTAGATAAACAATACCCCCCCCCCTAGAAACGTATAGGAGGTTTTCTCCTCATACGGCTCGAGAAAAATGATTCTAATATTTCTGTATATAATAACAAATGGATCCATAAAATCATGAATTTATGATTTGAGTCGTTTTTTGTTCTTATTTACAGAATAAAAGAAATATCATTCGTACTCATAACTCAAGTTGGGTAATTCTGAAAAAGTTCGAAGATAAATCCTTAGACATTTCTTGAGTGGTCTCTAACCTATTTTATTTGTCTCGCCTCGAATCTATTTTTCCTCTTCATTATAATAAAATGATTGAGACAATTGAAAATAGTGTTTTCTTGTTCCGGAATCCTTTCTCTTTACTTTGTAAAATCATTGGGTTTAGACATTACTTCGGTGATCCTTACTCCTTTTCAAAATGGCAGCAACATACCTTTTGTTTTTTGTTATTTCTTTCTATGCTATGGAAAGATAATATGAACGATTAATTCCCCTTGTAATATAATAATACACTTTTTATTTTAATCGAAAAAGTTTTACCAATTCCCACAAATTTGACTTTTTTATTTCAAACTTGTTTGAATTTGAACTCTTTGATTTCAATATTGAGGATATACTTACGAAGTTCGTCTAACTTATTAATTGTTACTAACCCTAGATTCTTCCCCCCAATAAATGAATCAATACTTTTTGCTCGAGCTCCATCATGTACTATTCCTATTTACCAACCCAACACAAATTAGGTTCCTAGCAGGAACAGAACAAACTATGTCGATTCAAGAGCATCTTCATTCCTATAGAAAATGGTGGATGTAAGAATCCACATCGAATCATGTCCTTCAAGTCGCACGTTGCTTTCTACCACATCGTTTCAAACGAAGTTTTACCATAACATTCCTCTAATTAAATTTCTAACCGGTATGGAATTGATTCAAGATAGAATCATGAATAGTCATTGGATCAACGGTATATAATACTTTCTATGTATCTATGGATAGATAAATAGTTATCTAGAAAAGTCTTAGAAAAGATTTAAGTCCCATATTCTATCATATGAATGAAAAAGATAAAAAAAAAAAAGACGAAAATGGGTTTACTTAAGTATTATTTACATCTTCAACAGATTGTTCGGGATGGTGAATCATGAAAACTGTTTTTCTCGAACAAATAAATTCTAAACCTCAAAAGAAAGGCTCTTAATAGATTTCCAGTTCCGGAACTTAGTTATTAACCAAATATAAGCTATTTTATTTCGATGACGCGAAAAGGTCGCAAGAATCTAATCTTTTCGTATCCATCATATACAACGAACGATTGGTACCAGAAGTAATCATGAATATTTAAAGAATCACAGACCCCTTTGATTTGAAAGGGCCGCTGTTTTTGAAATAGAACAATACAATAACAATACATAATATATTATACAGACGGATTTTGTTTTACTTGAGGTTCAAGAACCTTTCCGCCAATTCTATAAAGTCAAGTAAATGGAATATATAAATTTTCATCCATCTAACCGTTACATTATATTGATTTCCAATTATTCATTTGAATAAGCTGAAATACAAAAAAAGAAAATGGGATCCAGATCAATTCGTTTTTCCTATTTTTTTGCTTCGAAGTTTTAAGACGAACGATGAAATGCAATTAATACCAAAAATTCCGTAATCTTTAGTCTGCATAGAAATATGGAATACACCTTTTATTTTCTTTAGGCATTCCTTGGGGCATGGAATAGAAAAAAGGTCCTTTTTCTATTTCAATTCAGAATACACCATGTAATAATTCCCATTTCACGGATATGGAACACAAACTTTCCCTAAGTAAGTAACGTCAATATGAATATGAGTATAAGCATACTCTGAATGGAAATGATCCACCCCCAATTCTTTTTTGAATTAAGAATTCAAAGAAATATCTTTATTTCTACCCGTACACTCGATCATGTTTGTGATAAACCAAATGAAAGAAAAGATAAAATTCTTAGAATTCTTCCTAGTGCTAGAATGTAGAACAAAAGTTTGAGTCAGATTATATCCAAATATCCAAGATTAAAGAGAAAATAGTTAAAGAGAAGAATCTTTCGTTTCTGATGGAAAGAATCTGGGACGGAAGGATTCGAACCTCCGAGTAACGGGACCAAAACCCGGTGCCTTACCGCTTGGCCACGCCCCATTTAGATTTATATTAGACACTAATAAAGACTAATATTAATATTGGTCATTCGTCAATCCCAACCCAAATACATATAAAATACATTGTTGCTAGGATTCAACACATGTAAATATAGAATCAAAAAAAATTATTGATCATTACATAAAATTCAATTAAGATATTGTATGAAACTATAATTCCTTGTATTCTCATTTGAGAATGAAAGGAAAGATTTTGGATTGGGGAGAGTTCGAAGAAAAAGAAGGATTTTTTGACTCGCCTTTTCATTTTATTTTTCCCTCATAAAAAAACAAAACCAAAATCAAATTTTCTAATCTACAAGAATGAAATCTTTGTTATGCTTAATATCTTTAGTTTAATCTGTATCTGTCTTAATTCTACCCTTTATTCGAGTAGTTTTTTCTTCGCCAAATTGCCCGAGGCTTATGCCTTTTTCAATCCAATCGTAGATGTTATGCCTGTCATACCTGTACTATTTCTTCTATTAGCCTTTGTTTGGCAAGCTGCTGTAAGTTTTCGATAAAATCTTTAATACTCTGCAAAATTGATGATTTATCCGAAAAAAAATTCTAAAAATTGATAAGATCAGATAAGTTTTACATTATAAACCCTCCATTCAAAAATCGAAATTTTTGTATATTGAATTGAATGATCGCGGTGATAAATTTGGATCAACTTATTTCCCCGTTCTGACCTTCTAGTAAACAAGGACTTTCTAAGGACCCCACAATACCCAATAAAGGATATGGCCAAAAATTTTTGGTAATGGAGGAATCAGAATCTTTCTTTTCTTATTACAAAGAAATTCGCGAAAATTACTTTTTTTTTTTCAAGATTCAAGAAAAGACTTCATTTTTGGGGGGGTTATGTCAAAATAGCGTATGTAAGAAAAAATAGGCAATCTATTTCCTTTTTCCAAAAAAATAATCTTGGAGATTATGTAATGCTTACTCTCAAACTCTTCGTTTACACAGTAGTGATATTTTTTGTTTCTCTCTTCATCTTCGGATTCTTATCTAACGATCCGGGCCGTAATCCTGGGCGTGAGGAATAAAAAATTTGGAGTTTTTCTTTACTTTTTATATATTCCATACATTTACCTATGATGAAAAAAAAAGGATCGAAATTTTTTCACATTGGAAAGTCTGAAATAATCAGAGGAAGCGGAGAGAGAGGGATTCGAACCCTCGGTACAAATAACTCGTACAACGGATTAGCAATCTGCCGCTTTAGTCCACTCAGCCATCTCTCCCAATTCAAAATTGAAAATTTTTTAGATGATGTGACACGTGAAGTAAAAAGATTAAAAAAACCTCATTTTCTCTTTATTCTTTAATTATATTATATAATTATTATATTTATTCTTTAATAATATAATTCATTCTTTAATAATATAATATAGTAATGATAATAATAGCAAAATAATATAATGAAAAATAAAAAAATATAAAAATAATTAAATAAATAAAAAAGAAAAATAGATAAGATATCTACGAATTTGATCAGTAATTCAATTTAGATAATGATTTAATGATTCGAAACAGAGATCTTATCTCCAATAGAATAGATAGATATAGAAAAAAGATCTTACTTCACTTCTTTGATTTTGTAAAATAAGGTTAAGGTTCATTCCCCCGGCCTGGTTAAGTACTGGCCGGGCCATTACTTGTTTTGTTCTGATGAATCATTTCATAGATCAAACAATTTAGAATTATTTTTGGTTTGATATCAAATCAAAAATAATTCAATTGTTATTGAAGCAACAACAAAGAAAATGCCCATCCCTATTCCTATGATAGAAGTGTCGTTTCTTATTATTAATACTATAGAAATATAGAATATGCATATTTTTTCAATTCTTATTAATTAAGTATTTTTTTTTCGTTTTATTTCCTTAATTACTTAACTGGAAAAGAACACATACGTATATTAATATTAAATTATATCAAAAAAGAAAAAATTATATCAAAAATGAAACACACATATGTTATAACATATATAACATAACTCATTTACTTGTTCAAGGGACAAACTTTATTTGAGATACAATTCATCTGAATTCAAATTCATAGGATCGGGCGGTTGGAAGGGAAGTTGAAAATGAAAGATGCTATCTTAATTTTATCTCATTCTTTTGTTCGACAAAAGATCCATTCATATATAATAATGGAGATATGTAGCGGGTATAGTTTAGTGGTAAAAGTGCGATTCGTTCAATTAATAACTTAAATAGTTAAGGGGTCTTTCGGTTTTTTCATATTACGATCAAAAAAAACTTTATTTCTTAAAAAGGTTTAATCCTTTTTCCCTCAATAGTATATTTGAGGAAGAATATACATTTTCACGATTTGTATCCAAGGGTCAATTTCAAATTGAATAAAAAATGGAATTATGGAGTCGCGAAGCATAATTTTTTGATTTGAATTGGATCAAATCTTCCAATTGAATGAGTATGAGTAAAGGATCTATGGATGAAGATACAAAAGTTTATTTCCAATCGTAACTAGATCTTCAATTTTTGTGTTGGAAAGGGAAGATTGAAGCCAAATAGCTAGAAAACGATAGTTTTAGTTTACTACAACCATCGCCATATTGTTTTAGCTCGGTGGAAACCAAATTCTTTTCCTCAGGATCTCTTGGGTGGAAATAGGGAACGAAGTAACTAGATTAGACGGATTTGGTAGAATCCCCTTCTCTAGAGGGATCATCTAAAAAGCGAGTAGCTTTGGATGCATTCAACAAGAAAAGCTGACATAGATGTTATGGATCTAATTTTTAATACATCGATCCTCCATAAAGGAGCCGAATGAAATCAAAATTTCATGTTCGGTTTTGAATTAGAGACGTTAAAAATAATCAATCAACGTCGACTATAACCCCTAGCCTTCCAAGCTAACGATGCGGGTTCGATTCCCGCTACCCGCTCCATATTCCTTATTCTACATGTATCCTCCATTCGGATATGTATTCTTTTTTTTTATTCCCTAAAAGATTTTCCATGTAATCTCCTTTT